CTAAGCCATCTCTGGCGATGAATCAACAATTCGCAGTACTTTTCTTGCCTATTCCCGATGAACCAGCGTGTATACATAGATGTAGGAGAATCCGTTTGGGAAGTAATAAGCACCTTTGACATCTCTTCATATGCAAAGAATTCTCGACGTGAAAACACAGAGACAAAGGACTGATCTTTGAATAGGAAAAAGAATGGATCTGCAGGGTCCCAAATGAATTGGCTTATTCGAAAAAAGCCTTGTTCTTTGGAAAATCTATCTGGTGTCCGGTACTGCATGGTTCCCCTCTGCAAGAACTCCTCCTCATGCTCTTGAAGCTCATCCTCTTCATGATAAATGCTCCGCTTGCCCCGAAATGATCCGGCCCGATAGGGAAATCCCAATTCAGTGGGCCTTTCAATACAATCAAATAGATTGGTCCAAGGGCGCCATATTCTAGGAGCCCAAACTATGTGATCGAATAAATCCTCCTCCATTTGTTGCGGGTCGATGTCCTCTTCCTCTTCTTCAAACTCCGATTCGTATTTTTCATAGTTTTGAATCATATCTAACTGATTCCTTGGTTCGGACCGAAGAAGTAATGTCACTCGATTATTATCAAACTGACTGCAATCTTTTTCTGTCCGTGAGGATCCCAACAGAGCGCCTTCTAGTTCTAATAGGCCATGAACTAGATCAGAATCATTCTCAGCGAATCTATAAGAAGCGATCCAATTATTTTCATCAGGTCCGGGTGAAGACCAAAGATCTTGAGCGACCAATCCGGCAGAACAATTCAAAAGATAAAGAAGTATCGTTAATTTCTTCATGCTCGTTCCAAGTTCGAAGTACCATTTGTACAAAGAAGAATCCCCTTCTTTACATGATTTCTTCTTCATATAGATAGATATAGGATCTACGGGGCAATTACTTAGAAGTACATTTTGTGCAACAGCCCTTCCTATCTGATAGAAAAGGATCCCATGATCCTGAACCGATATTACCTGGGATCGCAAATCCCAAGTTTGTCTATGAAGAGCTGATCTAATTGTATTAGTTTCTATAATTGATTTCTTCTGTGTAATACTAATGGATAGGGCCTCATTGATAAGTGCTGCAAGATCTCGTGCATTGGAACCCATGGTTATGGACCCGAATCCGTTAGTATGGAACATTTTCTTTTCCAAGTGAAACCCTTTAGTATATGAAAGAATGAAAAAGTGCTTTCGTTGTTGTTGAATAAGAAGCCTTCGTATCTTAATGCATGTATTTAATTTATTCGGAGCTATTAGAGCGGGATCCACTTTTTGGGGAATATGAGTCGAACCAATAACAAGAATATTTCTAGTGGAATATCTTTCACAATCTCTGGAGAGATAGTTCTGTAATAGACCGAAGGATCTGTAATTCACATACAGATCATGAATGTTTGGAATCCATATTATGCAAGGAGACATTTCTCTTGCTAATGCGAATCGAAAGGTGATATCGATATAAAATCCGTATATACTCGGCGACATATCCATAGTTAGCACATTCGTCATATCTAGCAGCTCCGTATCAAGATCAAGGTCATCATCAATATCGTCACTATCACTATCATCAATAAAAAAACCTTCAGGCTTGTAATACGAATACGGAAAGTTGTTCGGAAATATCGTAATGAAAGGAACATGGGAGTTTGTCGCTAGGTATTTGACCAAATAGGATCGTCCAGTTCCTATAGAATCTATCACTAAAATACCCCTAGAAGGGGATAGGGCTAAACGGAGCGAGAAGGGTTTTCCATGAGATGGGAAATGAAAACTATTAGCCCCACACGGGGTTTGTGAATAAGTGATTGTCTGATAATGAGCAAGGAATATCCGTCTTTCTGCTAAACAGGATCTATTGAACTCATAATTCATTAGATACTTTTTATGAATGTCAACTAAGTATCGTAAGTAAATTGATCCCGGTTGTTCAATCATTTGATAACCAGAGTCATTTTTTGATAAATGATCACTATGAGTCAGACTCAATAGAATTTGATCAATCCTTTTTTCTTTTTCTGTCGTTAAGGTGGAGAACTGAACCAAGAATTCTCTTTCTTCATCATCAACCAAATCACTGTTCGCGACCCAGGATTCTATTTTCTCATCAATCCAATCACCGTTCACCCCTTTTCTTTTTCTTATCAATGAATAGATCTCTTTACTTGTACGACTTAGATGTCTCGTATTTCTCGAAAAAGCGATTCGATTGATGGGATTTTGTATGATACTTCTGAGATCGATGAGATTGATATTCAAATATTTCTTCTTAGAACGTATTGATTTGACCCCATAAGCGGAACCACCAACCAATAGCATGTTGCCACCAGAAGCAGAAACCCGTATTTCTTCCAGAAAATCTCCTAATTGTTCCAGAGCAACTAGAAAGAGATTCTTTAACCAGAAAGAATTCAGTTCAGATTCAGATGTAGGATACCTATCCAAAAGTTTTCGCAACTCCATCATGTATGATGGAATCATCAAAGATT